TTGGTTAAGAGACGGTATTCAGATAAAGATACTATTTCCTTTCCGGTTGAAACCTTGGCATAAATCTAAGCCTTCTCAGAAAGATCCAAAGAAAGAAAAACATACAAAAGATTATTTTTGTTTTTTAACAATTTGGGGAATGGAAACAGATTTTCCTTTTGGTTCTCCCCGCAAAAAACATTCCTTTTTTAAACCTATTTTTAAAAAACTCGAAAAAAAAATTATAAAATTTCAAAAGAAACAAACAAAATTTTATATAAAGGTCCCAAAAGAAAAATGGATTCTAAAAAACTTTCAATTTATAAAAATCTTAATAAAACAACTTTCAAAAGTAAATCCAATTTTAGTATTCGCATGGAACGACGATTCGAGTGAAATAAATAACGAAAAAGATTCTATAATAAATAATCCAATTATTCATAAATCATCGATTAAAATTCGATCCATTGATTGGACAAATTATTTACTCATAGAAAAAAAACTAAAAGATTTAACTGATAGAACAAGTACAATCAGAACTAAAATAGAAAGAATTACAAAAGACAAAAAAGAAGTCTTTAGTCCTATCAAAATCAATATTAGTCCTACCAAAACAAATTCTAGTACTAAAAGATTAGAAATACAAAAAAATATTTTTCAGATATTTAAAAGAAGAACTGTTCGATTAATCCGTAAATCACATTATTTTATAAAATTTTTCAGGGAAAGGATATACATAGATATATTTGCATGTATCAGTAATATTTCCAGGGTGAATGCACAATTTTTTCTTGAGTTAATAAAACAATCCATTGATAAATACATTTACAATAATGAAAAAAATAAAAAAAGACTTGATAAAAGAAATAAAAATAAAATCTCATTTATTTCAACTATAAAAAAATCACTTTCACTTTTGAATAATAATATTAATAATTCTAAAATATTTCTTAGTTTATCCTCCCTCTCACAAGCTTATGTATTTTACAAATTATCACAAACCCAAGTTATGAACTTGTATAAGTTCAGATCTGTTATTCAATATCCTGGAACATCTTTATTTCTTAAAAATGAAATAAAAGATTCTTTTCGAACACACGGAATAATTCCTTCAAAATTAAATTATACAAATTATGGAAGGAATAAATGGAAAAATTGGTTAAAAAATCATTATCAATACGATTTTTCTCATTTAAAATGGTTTTATTTAGTACCACAAAAGTGGCAAATTAAAATCAATGAACTTTGTAAGGTTGACAATAAATATTTGAAAACAAAAAATTCATATCAAAAAGAAAAGGATTCTAAAACCCACTTAATAGTATGGCCAAATAACAAAGAAAATTTTCAAAAAATTTCTAGATATGATTTTTTATCATATCAATTTATTTATTCTGAAAATAATAAGGACTCAAATAATTATGGGTTACCATTTCAAGTAAATAAGAATCAACAAATTTCTGATACTTATAACTATAACACACAGAAAAAAAAATTTGTTGATATGTGGGAGAGTATTCCTATCACTAATTCTCTAGAATTCAAAAATTTTATGGATATAGAGAAAAATCCAGATAGAAAATATTTTGATTGGACAATTATAAATTTTTGTCTTAGAAATAAAGTCGACATTGAAACCTGGCTCGATATCAGTACCAACAATAAGCAAAATACTAAGACTGATACTCATAATTATCAAATTCTTGATAAAATGGATAAAAAAGGTCATTTTTATTTCATAATTCCTCAAGAAATCAACGCATCCAATCAAAAAAAAAAACTTTTTGATTGGATGAGACTGAATGACGAAATATTAAACTGCCCCATATCCAATCTGAATCGTTGGTTCTTTCCTGAATTTGTATTATTTTACAATGCATATAAACAAAAACCGTGGGTTATACCAATTCAGTCACTGTTTTTTAATTTTAACGTACGCAAAAATTTGAGTCAAATTAAAAACATGAATCGAAAGCAAAAAAAAGATACCCTTATACCATCCAATAAAAAAAAATTTTTTGAATTAACAAATAGGAATCAAGAAGAAAAAGAACCTATAAGTCACCCAAATCTTTTATTAGATGCCCAAAACCAGCGAAACCTTGAATTGGTTCTCTCAACCCAACAAAATGAGATTTACGAAGATTATACAAGACCAGATATAAAAAAACGTACTAAGAAAAAACAAGAAAAAAGCAGTACGGAAACAGAATTTGATTTCCTGCGAAAAAAGTATTTGCTTTTTCAATTTAGATGGAATAATCTTTTGAACGAAGATCTGATCAATAATATCAAGGTATATTGTCTCTTGCTTAGATTGATAAATCCTAAAAAAATTGCTATATCCTCGATTGAAAGGAAAGAATTTCATCTGGATATAATGCTGATGCAGAAAGATTTCACTTTTACAGAATTGATCAAAAAAGGAATATTTATTATAGAACCCCTTCGTCTATCTGTAAAAAGTGACGGACAATTTATTATGTATCAAACCATAGGTATTTCATTGGTTCCCAAATATAAAGACCAAAATAATCAAAAAAGATATAGAGAAAATGTTGATAAGAAAGAATTAATTGTAAAACAACAAAATCGAATGAAAAAAATAGAAAAAAATAAGTACGATTTGCTTATTTCTGAAAATATTTTCTCATCTAGACGTCGGAGAGAATTACGAATCTTAATTTGTTTTAATTCAAAGAATATAAATTCTATAAATAAAAATACAATATCTTTCAACAGAATCAAAAATTGTGGTCAATTTTTGTATGAAAAGAAAGATCTTCACAGAGATCAAATAAAATTAATTCAATTTAAATTATTTCTTTGGCCCAATTATCGAGTAGAAGATTTAGCTTGTATGAATCGCTATTGGTTTAATACTAATAATGGTAGTCGGTTCAATATGTTAAGAATACATATGTATCCACAATAGAAAATTCATTAATGAAACTTTTGTATTATTTATTCCCTAGTATACTATATATATCCTATACCAATATATATATTGAATATATAAATGAAATAAATGCACACACGCCTTGTCTTACAGTCCATTCTGATACATGATACTAATTCACTGATGGATCAATTAGATGCAGAAATAAATCAATAAGGAAATTTGTGTATACCAGATTCAAATAGTTCCCATTATTATTACTGATCAGTAAAATTAATATTCGTAAAATAGGAAATACAAGAATTTTTTATGACAAAAAATTCATTCATATCTTTTATTTCGCAAGAAGAAAAAGAAGAAAACCGAGGATCTGTTGAATTTCAAGTATTCCGTTTTACCAAAAAGATACGGAGACTTACTTCACATTTGGAATTCCACAAAAAAGACTATTCATCTCAGAGAGGTCTACGGAAAATTTTGGGAAAACGCCAACGCCTACTGGCTTATTTGTCAAAAAAAAATACAATACGTTATAAAGAATTAATCAGTAAATTGAATATTCGAGAGCTAAAAAGACGTTAATTTGAAGAGTCATTTTTAAGTTTTTTATTTATTCGAGCTTTAATTTTGATAAATTTCTTTTTATTTTCAGCAATTCATGGAAGAAGAAATCCGGGAAAACCCTATGACTGTACCAACTAAAAGAAAAGACCTCATGATAGTCAATATGGGTCCTCACCACCCATCAATGCATGGTGTTCTTCGACTCATCGTTACTTTAGATGGTGAAGATGTTATTGACTGTGAACCCATATTAGGTTATTTACACAGAGGGATGGAAAAAATTGCGGAAAACCGAACAATTATACAATATCTGCCTTATGTAACACGTTGGGATTATTTAGCTACTATGTTCACAGAAGCAATAACTGTAAATGCACCAGAGCAATTAGGAAATATTCAAGTACCTAAAAGAGCTAGTTATATAAGAACGATTATGTTGGAATTAAGTCGGATAGCTTCTCATTTGTTATGGCTTGGACCTTTTATGGCAGATATTGGTGCACAGACACCCTTTTTTTATATTTTCAGAGAAAGAGAATTAATATATGATCTATTTGAAGCTGCCACCGGGATGAGAATGATGCATAATTATTTTCGTATTGGAGGAGTAGCGGCTGATCTGCCTTATGGCTGGATAGATAAATGTTTGGACTTATGTGATTATTTTTTAACCGGGATTACTGAATATCAAAAGCTTATTACACGAAATCCTATTTTTTTAGAAAGAGTTGAAGGAGTAGGCATTATTAGCGGAGAAGAAGCAATAAATTGGGGTTTATCAGGACCAATGCTACGAGCTTCCGGAATCAAATGGGATCTTCGTAAAGTTGATCATTATGAGTGTTACGACGAATTGGATTGGGAAATCCAATGGCAAAAAGAAGGAGATTCATTAGCTCGTTATTTAATACGAATTAGTGAAATGGCGGAATCCATAAAAATTATTCAACAAGCTTTAGAAGGAATTCCGGGGGGTCCCTATGAGAATTTAGAAAGTCGTCGCTTTAATAGAGCACGAGATCCTGAATGGAATGATTTTGAATATCGATTTATTAGTAAAAAACCGTCTCCGACTTTTGAATTGTCAAAACAAGAGCTTTATGTAAGAGTTGAAGCTCCAAAAGGGGAATTGGGAATTTATTTGATAGGAGATCAAAGTGTTTTTCCTTGGAGATGGAAAATCCGCCCGCCGGGTTTTATTAATTTGCAAATTCTTCCTAAGTTAGTTAAAAGAATGAAATTGGCTGATATTATGACGATACTAGGTAGCATAGATATCATTATGGGGGAAGTTGATCGTTGAAATGATAATTGATACAACAGAAGTACAAGCTATCAATTCTTTTTCGAGATTAGAATCTTTAAAAGAGATATATGAGACCGTATGGATGCTTGTTCCTATTGTGATTCTTGTATTGGGAATTACAATAGGTGTACTCGTAATTGTGTGGTTAGAAAGAGAAATATCTGCAGGGATACAACAACGTATTGGACCTGAATATGCCGGCCCTTTGGGAATTCTTCAAGCTTTAGCGGATGGGACAAAACTACTTTTCAAAGAGAACCTTCTTCCATCTAGAGGAGATACGAGCTTATTCAGTGTCGGCCCTTCAATAGCAGTCATATCAATTCTATTAAGTTATTCAGTAATTCCTTTTAGTTACCGTCTTGTTCTAGCCGATCTAAGTATTGGTGTTTTTTTATGGATCGCCATTTCAAGTATTGCTCCGATTGGACTTCTTATGTCAGGATATGGATCAAATAATAAATATTCTTTTTTAGGTGGTCTACGGGCTGCTGCCMAATCRATTAGTTATGAAATACCATTAACTCTATGTGTGTTATCAATATCTCTACGTGTGATTCGTTAGGACATCAACATTTCTTTTATTTCATTTCTCGGTTTTTAAGAATGAACCTTAATACATTGAATAGATATCTTTTTTTTTGATTCACCCTTCACTTCAGAGTAATGTTATTCACTATTCGGGTTGATGAACTAAACTAGATAGTTAGATGAGTGAAAAAAAAACAGCTTTTCAATTTGCTGTAAAAAGGTTGAGTCTCATGTTCTATGTACAAGAGTTAAGTGAAAGTAAACCTCAAAGGGGTTCCCCCAAGACGAATTGATTAGTCATCATCTCTTGAAGCGGGTTGAAAAGAAAAACTCTAGGGAGTTTTTACTATCCTTTGTATATGTTACCATACATGATACGGAGATTCAAAAAAAAGGAGTGGATGATTAGGAACACCAAGATACACAAAGGATTAGTAATAGAGATTATGTAAGTTATCCGAAAATCCATTTTGATTATCTAAAAGAAATACTAATTGGGGCTTTAATTTGGTAGAAATGATCAAGTCGTACTCCCCATAATTCCGATCCAGAGTATGCTCCTATCCACCGATTAAATGAATGACTATCAGGAACGAAGTAATCCTTTACTTTTGTGAAAGACTTTTTTTTTCTGAGTAAGAATAAAATAAAAGAATTGCAACAAAAAAAGAGATTTTTTTTTAGTGTTGCTTTTCTATATCCATACTAATTGAGATTCAATTCTTATCATAATTCATGAATTAATCTCTGTATTTGTTTCGTAATCAAAAATGATAAGATGAAATATCTCTTTACATTGCTAAAAGCAGTATCTTCTTTAAGGATGAAGTTCTTACTCAATTGAAGAAAAAAATCCAATAGAATCCCAACTGGGATTCAATTACAAAGTAAAGGAAAAGATAAATTCAGAAGTGCTTTTTTAAAGTATAGCAGACAGAATTTCATTGGTATAATTCAGGAGTTTTCAATTTCTTTGTACTTTTATCCTACAATTTTATCCTACAAACGGAGTAAGATGAAAGAATATTGAATTGGGCGATCCTTATATTTATTTATGACCCGCGAGGAGCCGTATGAGGTAAAAATCTCACGTACGGTTCTGGAATAGCGATGATAACAGTGATCTTATCACCGACTATAATTATCTAACAGTTCAAGTACAATTGATATAGTTGAGGCACAATCAAAATACGGATTTTGGGGATGGAATTTGTGGCGACAACCTATAGGGTTTATCGTTTTTATAATTTCTTCTCTCGCAGAATGCGAAAGATTGCCGTTTGATTTACCAGAAGCCGAAGAAGAATTAGTAGCAGGTTATCAAACCGAATATTCAGGTATTAAATTTGGTTTATTTTACGTTGCTTCCTATCTAAATCTACTAGTTTCTTCATTATTTGTAACAGTTCTTTACTTGGGCGGTTGGAATTTCTCTATTCCATACATATTTGACCCTGAACTTTTGAAAATAAATGAAACAGATGGAGTCTTTGAAACGACAATTGGTATTTTCATTACATTAGCTAAAACTTATTTTTTCTTGTTCATTTCTATCACAACAAGATGGACTTTACCTAGGCTAAGAATGGACCAACTTTTAAATCTTGGATGGAAATTTCTTTTACCTATTTCTTTAGGTAATTTATTATTAACAACTTCTTTCCAACTCTTTTCACTTTAAAGAATTATACATAATTCTACTATTTTCTATTTACGCGATTCACCTTACTCAAACAAGAGAAAGAAACAAACATAAAATTTTTTATCGATATTTACGATATGCTCCCTATGGTAACTGGATTCATGAATTATGGTCAACAAACAGTACGAGCGGCACGGTATATTGGTCAAGGGTTTCTAATTACCCTTTCTCACGCGAATCGTTTACCTGTAACTATTCAATATCCTTATGAAAAATTGATAACATCAGAGCGTTTTCGTGGGCGAATACACTTTGAATTTGATAAATGCATTGCTTGTGAAGTATGTGTTCGTGTATGTCCTATAGATCTACCTGTTGTTGATTGGAAATTGGAAACTGAGATTAGGAAAAAACGATTGCTTAATTACAGTATTGATTTCGGAATCTGTATATTTTGTGGTAATTGCGTTGAGTATTGTCCCACAAATTGTTTATCAATGACTGAAGAATATGAGCTTTCGACGTATGATCGTCACGAATTAAACTATAATCAAATTGCTTTGGGACGTTTACCAATATCAATAAATGATGATTATACAATTCGAACAATTTTGAATTCACCTAAAATAGAAAATAAAAGAGAAATCGCTTGATTCAAGAACAATTTCCAATTGATAAAATTTTTATTTTTATCTGAATTAAAAAATTTTATTTTTGCTCTAAGAACTAAAAATCCCAACTGTTTATTTGGTTGGTTGATGAGAATTTCAGATGAATTTGTATTGAAGATTTGTCTACCGTAAAGATTTAAAAGATTTTATTTTTATTAGGTTTATATGATTGGTCCGATAATTCTGTCTACATCAATTAAAACTCATTAGGATTTTATTCAATTAGGAACGTATCATAACAAGAGTAACTTCATTTCATTTTCCTGGTCAAGTCAAAAAGATCATGAAACTTTTTATCTTTTATTTTACATAGAATGGATTTACCTGGACTAATACATGATTTTCTTTTAGTATTTCTGGGATTAGTTCTTATATTAGGAGGTCTCGGAGTGGTATTCTTTACCAATCCAATTTTTTCTGCCTTTTCTTTGGGATTGGTTCTTGTTTGTATATCTTTATTTTATATTCTCGCAAACTCGCAGTTTGTAGCTTCTGCACAGCTCCTTATTTACGTAGGAGCTATAAACGTGTTAATCATATTTGCCGTAATGTTCATGAATGGTTCAGAATATGACAAAGACTTGAATCTTTGGACTGTTGGCGATGGGGTTACTTCCTTAGTTTGTACAAGTATTTTTGTTTCATTAATTACTACTATTCTCAATACATCATGGTACGGAATTATTTGGACTACAAAATCAAACCAGATTCTAGAACAAGATTTAATAAATAATAGTCAACAAATTGGAATTCATTTATCAACAGATTTTTTTCTTCCATTTGAACTCATTTCGATAATTCTTTTAGTTGCTTTGATAGGTGCAATTGCTGTGGCTCGTCAATCATGAATTTTTAAATAAAACCAGCAATCCCAACGAAATCTTCGGTATTTTTTATATTCAAATTTGTTATATTTTTGTCAATAAAATAAGTTTAATTGTTGTTCAGATTGAAATAAAATAAATAAAGATTGATAAGGAGTTGGTCAATTTAATGATGCTCGAACATGTACTTGTTTTGAGTGCCTATTTATTTTCTATTGGTATCTATGGATTAATCACGAGTAGAAATTTAGTTAGAGCTCTTATGTGTCTTGAACTTATATTAAATGCAGTTAATCTCAACTTTGTAACTTTTTCTGATTTTTTTGATAGTCGTCAATTAAAAGGAAATATTTTCTCGATTTTTGTTATAGCTATTGCAGCCGCTGAAGCAGCTATTGGACCAGCGATTGTTTCATCAATTTATCGTAACAGAAAATCAACTCGTATCAATCAATCAAATTTGTTAAATAAGTAGTCGTTCGTAACATGTGATTATGCTTGTAAAAATGTAATAACTAAAAGTATTTTGGATGTTTTTTGTGTTCTATAAACCGATCCAGAATAGGTTGATTAAAACAATTCTGGTATATCATTGATTCGTCTAGTGTTTGAGTTTGAATATGTGATTCATTTACAAGTTTATACTAGATCGAAATTTAAAAAAGTGAAAAATTTTTATAGATCCAATGTCACATTCAGTAAAGATTTATGACACATGTATAGGGTGTACTCAATGTGTTCGAGCTTGTCCCACAGATGTATTAGAAATGATACCCTGGGACGGATGTAAAGCTAAACAAATAGCTTCTGCTCCAAGAACAGAGGACTGTGTTGGTTGTAAGAGATGTGAATCTGCCTGTCCAACAGATTTTTTGAGTGTTCGAGTTTATTTATGGCATGAAACAACTCGAAGCATGGGTCTAGCTTATTGATACATTCCAGAAAACTCCACTTCAATTCCTAATCCATTTTCTTTTTTTTACCGATAAAAACCCGCGCTCGAAAAGAAACAAATTCTATATTTCTTTTCGGGTACGGGTTTTTGGTCCAAGTGTATCTTGTCTTTACCACGAATTATTTTCCTTGGTTAACAATAATTGTAGTTTTGCCTATATTTGCAGGTTCTTTCATTTTCTTTATTCCTCATAGAGGGAATAAAGTAATGAAGTGGTATACTATATGTATCTATGCATTCTGTTATCATTTTCAATTGGATGATCCATTAATTCAACTAGCAGAAGATTATAAATGGATCGACTTTTTTGATTTCCACTGGAGATTAGGAATCGATGGGCTTTGTATAGGTCCCATTTTACTGACGGGATTCATCACTACTTTAGCTACTTTAGCGGCTCGGCCAGTTACTCGAGATTCGCGATTATTTTATTTCCTAATGTTAGCAATGTACAGTGGTCAAATCGGATTATTTTCTTGTCAAGACCTTTTCCTTTTTTTTATAATGTGGGAATTAGAATTAATTCCTGTTTATCTACTTTTATCTATGTGGGGAGGAAAGAAACGTCTATATTCAGCTACAAAGTTTATTTTGTACACTGCAGGGGGTTCCATTTTTCTATTAATGGGAGTTCTAGGTATTGGGTTATATGGTTCCAATGAACCAACACTCAATTTTGAAAAATTAGCTAATCAATCATATCCTGTCGCATTAGAAATAATATTCTATATTGGATTTCTTATTGCTTTTGCTGTTAAATCGCCGATTATACCCCTCCATACATGGTTACCGGATACCCATGGAGAAGCACATTACAGTACATGTATGCTTCTAGCCGGAATCTTATTAAAAATGGGAGCATATGGATTGGTGCGTATAAATATGGAATTATTACCCCACGCTCATTCTATATTTTCTCCTTGGTTGCTGATAGTAGGCACAATTCAAATAATCTATGCAGCTTTAACATCTCTCGGACAGCGGAATTTAAAAAAAAGAATAGCCTATTCCTCTGTATCTCACATGGGTTTCATAATTATAGGAATTAGTTCTATAACCGATACAGGACTCAATGGAGCCGTTTTACAGATAATTTCTCATGGATTTATTGGGGCTGCGCTTTTTTTCTTAGCAGGAACGAGTTATGATAGAATACGTCTTGTTTATCTGGACGAAATGGGTGGAATAGCTATTTCAATGCCAAAAGTCTTTACACTCTTCAGTAGCTTTTCAATGGCTTCCCTTGCCTTACCGGGCATGAGTGGTTTTGTTGCAGAATTAATTGTATTTTTTGGAATAATTACTAGCCAAAAATACCTTTTAATGGCAAAAATACTCATTACTTTTGGAATGGCAATTGGAATGATATTAACGGACCTGTAATAATTCCTAAAAGAAAAATGAGAAGTACTTTGTAAAATAGTGGATTTTTGAGTGATATATTCGATCTCACTGAAAAAAAAAGACTCATTTAATAAATGTTTTATTTTACCCAAACTACTTATATTTTTTTGAAATGTAATGACTAAAAGTGCTACCGATAATAAGGATCCGCATAAAAGAGCTGCATAACCCAATACCATCATACTTACATGCATCATTAACCATTGGGACTGGAGAGCCGGTACTAATATTTTGGATTGATGCATTTCAGTTAAAAGGCCCGAAGTAGCAAAGCCTTGAGTAAAAATAGCGCTTGGTGCAGTTATTGCACTTAAATGAGTTTTCTGGTTTTTAAAATAAGAAAGCATATGAATAATGTAGAAACTCCACGAAAGGAAGATTAATGATTCATATAAATCACTTAATGGAAAATGTCCCGAAGAAATCCAACGAGTGAATAATAATCCTGTTATACATAAAAAAGTCACTATCATGCCTTTTTCTAATGAATCAGATAGGGTTTCTATTTCATTGATTAATAAAGTGATCAAATGAATTGTAATTACAATTGAAACGATTGAAAAAGAAATATGAGTTAAAATATGCTCTAAAATGGAAAATATCATAAAAAAAGTCCCTTAATTCAAAATTACGAAAATCCAGAATTCAATTCAGTTCCATATTCATTATATTATAGGACTATGAAATTTTTTTGATAATTGATCAATTAGAATTGAGAAAGTGCCATGCCGCCACTCGGACTCGAACCGAGATGCTCTAGCACTGCTTCCTAAGAGCAGCGTGTCTACCAATTTCACCATAGCGGCTTGTTAAATAATAATAGCTTATTTTACTTCAATCGTCGAGATTGAGGAAGTCGATGTAATATTTTTAAAACACATTACATTAAAATGAAAAGTCGTTCAAATTCCAATTTGAGCTTCAATATGAATGAATGTATAGTTTGATAGTTTCATTCTGAAATTTTAGTCATTTTTAAGATTTTTCTTGTGTCAGTAAAAAAGTTGTGTTAAGTTAAAAAAAAAAAAATAAATTAAGTCAAAATCGATTCAAAGAAATCTTAGATAACAAAGACGTTTCAATAGAAATTGCAAGGTATTTTAATTTTATTTTTTTCTAAATATAAAGAAAGGAAAGATTAATATATTAGGAATTATTAGATTATAATCTATATATATGTAAATTGATTCAAAAGATATAAATAATATAAAGATATAATATTTTTATTTGTTTTTATTATTGAATTTTTTAAATAAAGATAAACTGATAAAGTTATCAATATAGATCTCTATTTGGATTGATTTTACAATCCAAATAGGATCTATTTTTGATTATTCAAGGTTACTTCATCGTACATACTATCCAACTCAAACTCAATTTTATAATCTAAATTGAAACGAAAAAGAAGGTATTTTTTGCTTCAATTGAAAACTGAAAAATGGGCGCGGGCTATCTAGTGATACAGATATTTAATTATTACGTAAACAAAAAGAGTCAAGTTTTTAATTTCAATGAAAAAACCGAGGTTCAACTTTCAACGGCCTAATCCCTTTTTATTTGACTAATTACTAAATATTTTAAGTCAGTTCCATTTTCTATTGATTAATTCAAATAAAAATTTTTAATTCTATATGAAAATCATTTATTTGATTTTCATTTTATATAAAACCCCATGACATTTTTTATTATTATCTATAACATTTTTGTGGAATTCGGCGGATTCAG